CGGCAGGAGAAGGTCTTCTGGACACGTCGGAATTAACGGACTTGCGCCAAACTGTTGCAGAAATTTATGCAGAAAAAACAGGCAAGCCTTCATGGCAGACATTCGAAGACCTGAATAGGGATAATTTTATGACACCAGAAGAAGCCCAAGCCTACGGAATTATTGATAAGCTAGCGGATTCGGATTCTATTTAAATAATAAATGAGCCGATTACCAATCCAAGTTCATATAAAACAATCGGATTGGCTGTCTTGTGTTTCTAAAAAATGGAGAATCATCAAGATAGATACGTAGTGAAATAATGAGCAAGATTATTTCGCCACCAAAAAGAAGTTTTGCATCCATTTTTTTCAAAAACACCATACATATGACTCATTTAGAAGAACTCAACGGGACCCCCTCGAATTCGTCAAAGAAAGAGTGGATCCCCATTGAGTTCTTATGCTTTGATTTCGAAAACGAAATTCATCGAATTACTACAGGGATGATCCCAATCCGGAATATGAACCATAAAAGAAAATACCAAGTAAACCGATCACAACAATACCAGTTACAGCACACGCTAGGGTAATGATCCATCAACCTGCTAGTGCTTTTTATCAGGGACAAACAGTAGACTATATGCTGGAAGCGAATGAATTACTGAAAATGCGCCAAACTATGACAAAGATATTATGCACAAAGAACAGGCAAGCCTTCATGGTAGATATCCAAAGACATGGAAAGGGATTATTATATGTCACCAGAAGAAGCCCAAGCCTACTAGAAATGGGGAAAACGGGATTCTAGGATGGATTTTTTGTCTTTTCCTAGAGTCCGATTTTTTCTTGCTTATGTCGAATTCGGCGAGCCCCCAAGTTCATATAAAACAATCGGATTGGCTGTCTTGTGTTTCTAAAAAATGGAGAATCATCGGGTTCGGATTGATCTAAACCAGCTCATTATATATATGACTCACCATGCCAACTATAAACCAACTTATTAGAAACACAAGACAGCCAATCCGAAATGTCAAAAAATCTCCCGCTCTTCGGGGATGCCCTCAGCGCCGAGGAACATGTACTAGGGTGTATGTGCGACTCGTTTAGATCATAGTATCTAAACTAAAAGAAATTTTTTCAGTATTAGTAAGAATTATATATCAAATTCTATTGTGTATCAAATTTATGGTTTCGATTGGTGCAAACAGAATCAACTTAATTTGCAATTTAAGATGAAAAAGACTTTCCCATTGGTAACAAATAGTTATCCATTAAGCGGGAAAAATCCGATTTCAAATAAACATTATGCCCTCCATTTTGCAAGAACGGACTAAGAGGGTCAACTACCCAGCTAATTTTCGTACTTAAATACCGTTACTGTATAGCTAGATTTCGTTGTGAAAAACCTATTACTAGATATTTCATGGGTAGAGCCCATGAGTGTGAACTGTACAAGTTAACAATACCATTGATTCAATCAAGATTCAATGAAGGAAGGGGCTCCGGTGTATAGAAAGGACCTCACCGTTTAAAAAGTAATCATAGAAACGAAGGAACCCACCATTTCTTTGTCTATTTCTATTTAATTTACTATATTTTTGGAATACCTAGTATCAATACCATTTTTTATTTCTTAGAAAAAAATGGTGGTTGGGAAGGTTATAGTAGCAAAAGCCATTGGAATTTTTATTTTATACATTGGAAGAATCCATTTTTGTTATTAATAGACTAGGAAGGATAAAAGAATAACTGAAAGAAAAAAATGAAATAGTTATTCAAAAAAGTCTGATTTATTCAATGGCCAGAATTAAACGAGGATATATCGCTCGAAAACGGAGGACAAAAATTCGTTTATTTACATCAAGTTTTCGCGGAGCTCATCGAAAAATTATTCGAACTATGTTAGAACAGAGAATAAAAGCTTTGGTTTCGGCTCATCGAGATAGAGGTAGGAAAAAAAGGGATTTTCGTAGTTTGTGGATCAGTCGAATAAATGCAATAATTGGCCAGAATAAACTAAAAATATACTATATTTATAGTGATTTAATTTCTAATATGTCCAAGAGGCAATTGCTTCTTAATCGTAAAATAGTTGCACAAATAGCTATATTGAAAGGGGATTGTCTTTTTATGATTGCCAATAAGATCATAAAAAAATAAAAATTCCCCGGAGACTTAACTCCGGGAAGGTGGTAGAATAGAAGAGATTTATATGATAAAATAGAATTCATATGACAAAGTTATCCAAATTAATAAACAACCACGCTCCTAAAAAAATTTATTCTTCTTCACCTATTATCTTTTTTCTTACAACGGAACAACCCAAATTGGATTGTCGTAGTTTTCGAACAAAATATCAATCCACATTGAAATTGAGTTTAGATTCAAAATGGAATTCAATTGAAGAGTAACTCTATTTTTTTTTTTTTTTCAGAACAGTAGTTCTAGTGGTCGACTTCGACTCCCTTTTTTCATATTTTTTTTTTTTTTTTCCCTTATTAGCAAAAGGGAACGAATTAACAAAAGGTAACAAAGATAAAATACGAGCTTGTTTTATAGCAATCGTAATTAATCGTTGTTGTTTTAAGGTCAATCGATTCACGCGTCGAGATACTATTTTTCCCTGGTGACTAATCAATCGATAAAGTAAACTCATGTTTTTATAATCAATTCGATCCCCCGATTGGATCGGGGACAAACTCCTACGAAAAGATTGTTTGGATTTAAGAAAGAGTAGCTTAGATTTATCCATGGTTTGTTTATTCCTATACCGAAAATCCAATTTCTTATAAAAAAGGATTTGTTTTATACTTATTATGTTTTATTTATATTCTTATTTTTAAAAATATATGTTATGTATATTATTTCATTATTTTATTATATAATGTTCTGTTTTATACTTTATTATGTTTTATTTATATTCTTATTTTTAAAAATATATGTTATGTATATTATTTCATTATTTTATTATATAATGTTCTATATATAATTTAGATGTTATCTATCGAATTTATTTATACTAGAATTTGGAGAATATATCTTCTATTTCAAATATCCTATCTTGTAAGGGTGACACACAAGCGATCCTTTATTTCTCTATTTCTTTATCTCTGCGTGAATCATATGTTTGCAACAAAAGGGACAGAATTTTCTCAATTCCAATCGACTAGGCGTATTGTGTCGATTCTTTTGAGTAATATATCTAGAAATACCTCTTGATTCCTTATTAACACTCTTTTGATCACAACTGGTACATTCCAAAATAACAGTTATTCGTATATCTTTACCCTTAGCCATGAACCTCCTTTGGTTTTTTGATTCACTTAACTCTTCGATTTTTAGATTTGAAGCGAAGAATAAAAAAGGAACGAAAAAAAGTATAAGTTGATAATTTGAAATCAAATTATGAAAGATTTTGTTCCAATTAATTTTATATAGTACAGTAATAATTCAGTAATACAATACAATGATTTCGCACTAGATCACAGTACAGTATTTCATTTTTCATTTAAGTATCTTGGATTATATTATTGCCCCCGCCCTAGCATTCCAATTCCATTTCTGGTATTACTCTATTATTAATAGCAATGGAATGGAATTGAATTCAAAATTCAATTCCATTGAAACCTGGGAAAAATTCTAAGTTTCAGTGAGACCAAATACACCTTTCTTCTTTCTCTTTTTTTTCGAATTAGAATAAGTTCAAAAAAAGAAATAAAGAAGAAGGAATTAATCACAGATATTGGATTGGATCTCTAATCTTCGTCACACCTTCCCGTGCCAATAACTAGAATGAAAAAAAGGGGAATATCAATGCATCCGGGAATAAACGATTGATTTCTATCAAGAGACCCGCTAAAATCCCGAACCATAGAGTACTTGCCACCGGTGCCACAGAGAGATATGTTTTTAGATCTCGCATTTCAAATCCTCCTTCGTTTTTCTTGTAATTTGTAATATATAATTACATATAGGAATATGATCAAATGGTCATTTTGAAAATAATCACTTGCATTTGTCGGGGAAATTCCCAATTCAAATTGGATTGTACAACAATTCATTATATATTTTATTTATCTATATTATTCTTAATAATATATTAATATTCTAATAACTATAATTATATTATTCTCTTTTTCATATTTTTTTATATTCTTTGTTCGTATTATTATACTCGATATCTTCTCTTTATTTAATTAAATATTATTAAGAAATACCATTTTTTTCTTTTTTCATATTCGATATTATAGGAGATGAGAAACTATAATTATATTATTCTCTTTTTCATATTTTTTTATATTCTTTGTTCGTATTATTATACTCGATATCTTCTCTTTATTTAATTAAATATTATTAAGAAATACCATTTTTTTCTTTTTTCATATTCGATATTATAGGAGATGAGAAAGTAAAAAAAAAAAAGAAAAAAATGGCAGGAGGATTTGAAATATAGAACAGAAAAATGTGGAAAACAAGACAAAGATGTTTTCCAATGAGACTGGAAACCAATGGAAAGGGATGTAGCGCAGCTTGGTAGCGCGTTTGTTTTGGGTACAAAATGTCACAGGTTCAAATCCTGTCATCCCTATCTCTAACTATTAGTTATCATATGAGCAGTAAAAAGAGATCCATTGAGACCGATTCAAATTGGACATACATACTCAATACCAATCGTTAACTATGGATAACTATTGGTATTGAGTATGTATATGCATGCAAGATGTATTGGCATCACAAAAAATAAAAATATTTCTGAAAAGAAAGCGCTCTTAGTTCAGTTCGGTAGAACGCGGGTCTCCAAAACCCGATGTCGTAGGTTCAAATCCTACAGAGCGTGATTCCATTCTTGTTCCATTGAGAATGACACGGAAAGAAAAGAATGGCATAACAGTTTAATCTAAAGTCTGAATTGGATCTCCTTTGAAGGAGGATTAAAACAAACGGAGGTCAATAAACAAAAGAGATCTTACTTAATCAAAGATCCAACTGATCACCACGTCTGTATTGTAAATATGCCGT